GATGTAATAGTATTTTAATTTTTTGCGTATAGCATACATATTTATTTATATTGTATAACGTATAACATATTTAGATATTTAGATTGTATATATGTATATTAAATACATAAGTATAAGAAATGAACTTAACGACGAGATTTATTATCGTTTCTTGCATGTCTCGTAAAAGACAGAGTAGGTGCAAATTCTCCCAATTTGTGACCCACCATACGATCCGTTATATAAATAGGTAAATGTTCCTTTCCATTATGAATAGCGATTGTATGGCCAATCATTGTGGGTATAATGGTAGATGCCCGAGACCAAGTTACTATTATTTCTTTCTCTTCCCTCGTGTTGAGTTTTTCAATTTTTGCCGATAAATGATTAGCTACAAAAGGGTTTTTTTTTAGTGAACGTGTCATGTCACAGTGTATTACTCCTTTTTTTTTACATTTTTTATTTTAAAGATTGGCATTCTATGTCCAATATCTCGATCTAAGTTAAGTATGGAGGTCAGAATAAATACAATAATGATGAATGGAAAAAAGATAAAATCCTTTAGCTATTAGCTAGAAAAGAAGGGGCGGATGTAGCCAAGTGGATCAAGGCAGTGGATTGTGAATCCACCATGCGCGGGTTCAATTCCCGTCGTTCGCCCATTACATTTTTTTTTTTCAAATAAAAAAAAAATTATATTTTCAATATTCCTATTTACGGCGACGAAGAATAAAACTATCACTATATTTTTTCCTTTTCCTACTTCTTCTTCCAAGCGCAGGATAACCCCAAGGGGTTGTGGGTTTTTTTCTACCAATTGGGGCTCTCCCCTCACCGCCCCCATGGGGATGGTCTACAGGGTTCATAACTACTCCTCTTACTACAGGACGCTTACCTAGCCAACACTTAGATCCGGCTCTACCCAAACTTTTTTGGTTCACCCCAACATTACCCACTTGTCCGACTGTTGCTAAGCAGTTTTTGGATATCAAACGGACCTCCCCAGATGGTAATCTTAATGTGGCCGATTTACCTTCTTTTGCTATCAGTTTCGCTACAGCACCTGCTGCTCTAGCTAATTGTCCACCCTTTCCAAGTGTAATTTCTATGTTATGTATGGCCGTGCCTAAGGGCATATCGGTTGAAGTGGATTCTTCTTTTTTATCAATAAAAACCCCTTCCCAAACTGTACAAGCTTCTTCCAAAGCATACGGCTTTCTAGATGTATATGATGATATCTAGACAGATGGATCTTATATAAATCGTATGATGAAGTACCACATGAGTGGATATATAGGAATCCAAATCTGCTGAATCACTCATGTTATGATCTTCTACATCCTAGGTCTCCCCGCTCCGTCATCTGGCTTATGTTCTTCATGTAGCATTCAGACCGAATGACTCTATGAAATTACGTCGATACTTCCACATATTATGGGTAACGTAGGAGACATCTCTCTTTTTCCCCGGGGGTATCTTAATTACCACTGCTTAGCTTTCAATTCGCCTCTGACCATCAAATTAAATGTGAATAACCCGTCCTCCTCTCTTTGAAACAAGGGGCGCTTCCGGTTCTGTGCGTGCTTCAAACAATTTTGTCTTCTCCATATTACCATATATCTAGAGTCAATAATTTTCTATGATGAACTACTGAACTCAATCACTTGCTGCCGTTACTCAACAGTTTTCTGTTGAGGTCTATCCCGTAGAGGTGCTCAAATTGGATCAGTGATCGATTTCTAGGTTTCGTCGTAAACCTAATTGGTTACTTCCAATTACGTAAATCAATAGTTCAAACCGCACTCAAAGGTAGGGCATTTCCCATTGATATAGGAACTTCTGTACCAGAAACAATGGTATCTCCAATTATAGCCCCTCTGGGATGTAAAATATATCTCTTCTCACCATCCCCATAGTGTATGAGACAAATGTATGCATTTCGATTAGGGTCGTATTCTATGGTTACGATTCTACCAGATATGTCTTTTTCATTCCGTCTAAAATAGATTTTACGGTATAGACGCTTATGACCTCCCCCTCTATGCCGTGCGGTAATGATTCCTCTGGCATTACGACCTTTACTACAACGATGCTGTCCATAGATCAAATTATTTCGTGGATTGGATTTCACTTGACTGTTTACGGCTCCATTGCGTGTGCTCGGGGTAGAAGTTTTGTATAAATGTATCGCCGTGTTATTAAGTATTTTGCTTTAAGTTCTTTTCTCTATAAGAGGTGGAATAGAATAACCCGATTCAAGCGTAATGATCATACGTCTGTAATGCATTGTATGTCCCATAATAGGTCCCCTTCTTCTACCCTTTCCCGGGAGTCGATGACTATTCATAGCTATTACCTTGACACCAAAGAAGAGTTCGACCCAATGCTTTATTTCTGTCCTAGTTGATCCTGATTCGACATTAGAAGTATATTGATTGTTCCCCAATAACCGAATACTTTTTTCTGTAAATACTGCATATTTGATTCCATCCATAAATCCATTTTCTTCCCTATGAGTTCCAGTATCGATAAGAATTCTAGTTCTTACTGTTCATATGTTATGGTATGAATATACCATACCAATTCGTTATGGATGGATGATGAGATTCCATTGATACAGAGCCAATTCCAATAGACTTATTAAACGTTCCCATTGGCGTGCATCCAGCAGGAATTGAACCTACGAATTTACCAATTATGAGTTGGGCGCTTTAACCATTCAGCCATGGATGCTTAACTTAACACATCATATATTGTAAATAAACAAATTCCAATTGGGATGCTTAACTTAACACATCATATATCGTAAATAAACAAATTCCAGTTCAAATACAATCTTCGCCGGAGGAGGTCTAAATATCAATGAAGAGACATCAATTCAAATCCTGGATCGTCGAATTGAGAGAGATATTGAGAGAGATCAAGAATTCTCACTATTTCTTAGATTCATGGATCAAATTCAATTCAGTGGGATCTTTCACTCACATTTTTTTCCATCAAGAACGCTTTATGAAACTTTTTGACCCCCGAATTTGGAGTATCCTACTTTCACGTGATTCGCAGGGTTCAACAAGCAATCGATATTTCATGATCAAAGGTGTAGTACTGCT